TTAGATGGTCTTATAAGTTAAAAGAAAGATTAGAAGAGGAAGAAGACTATAATGAAGAAGAATTTGAAGAAGAAGACATTTTTGATATAAATTCAAGAAAGTTCAAGAATATAATAATTTATAAAGAAAATAATAAAGATACTAATGACATATCGATTTCTAATAATATGGAGAAAAAAGATAGAAATGAGGAACGAATAGACGAGGTAACTTTGATACATTATTCAAATAGATCAGATTTTCGTCGTAACCTGATAAAGGGGTCCATGCGTGCGCAAAGACGTAAAATAGTTATTTGGGATTTATTTCAAGTAAATGCTCATTCTCCCCTATTTTTGGATCGTTTAACTAATTCTTTGATTAATGATCTTATCTTTAATAAATTTAAAGGTATTAAAAAAGTAAAAGAATTACATTTAATCCCTGCAAAAGAGCATAAGTATAAAGATGATCAGATAGAAATAAACGAAAATTGGGATAATCCTTTATTTAATCAAGTAATAAGAAGTTTAATGTTAGTAATACAATCTTATTTTCGAAAATACATTCTATTGCCTTTATTAATAATAGTTAAAAATATATTACGTGTATTATTTTTTCAAATTCCCGAATGGGACAAAGATTTCAAAGAATGGTCAAAAGAAATGCATATTAAATGTACCTATAATGGTGTTCAATTATCAGAAACCGAATTTCCAGAGGATTGGTTAATAGATGGAATTCAGATAAAGATTTTATATCCCTTTTGCCTAAAACCCTTTAGAAAGGATAAAGCAATATCTCACAATATAAAACGACCACAATCTTTTTTTTTAACAGTTTGGGGGGGCGAAACCGAGCATATATTTGGTGATCCCCGAAAACAATCTTTTATTCTTAATCCTATTTATAAAGAAATAAAAAAAAGAGTTAATAATATTTTTTTAAGAATAAAAGCTTTTTTAAAAGTTAGCAAAAAAAAAAAGAAAAATAATATATTTTGTGAATCATCTATCTTAAGTCAAACAACAAACATCTCTAATATTTATTTATTTGAAATAAATATTAGAGATGTTTATGATAAAGTATTTAAGATTAGGAAACAAACTGAACAAATTTTAAAAGAAAAGAATAACATAATTCAATATTATAAAGATGGAGTATTACAATTATATATGTATTTTTGGATTCTATTAGTAAAAAAAAATATAAGATTAATACGTAAATCATATTATTTTATTAAATTATTTATTGAAAAACTATATATATATTTTTTATTATGTATAATTACTTTTTATAAGATAAAAATAAAATTATTTTTTTATTCAAGTAAGTATTATTTTATGAAATTTAATATCTATATTTATAAAGAACAAGATACATTTTATGAAATAACTAAAAATACAATAAATTTCATATTAATTATAAAAAAAATACTTTTAAATACAAATAAAATAAAAAAGATTACAAATAAGGATCCTAAATTTAATTCTTTTTTATCTTATTTTTCTCAAGCATATGTCTTTTACAAATTATCACAATATCAACGATTGCGATTGATACTTATATATAAATTACGAAGAAATAAATATAATAAAATTGATACATATGTAAAAAATGATTGGAAAATATGGTTTAATTTATTTTTTAAATCGAAAATAGAAGAAAAGGATATATTAAAAATTTCTGAATGGTACGATAAAAACAATAAATATAATTTAAATCAAAGTAAAATTTTTATTCAAACAGATAAACTTATTAAAGATTACTATAAATTAGATTTTTTAGTAAAAAAAAAAATAGATAAATGGACTAAAAATAGTCGATATGATATATTATTAAATCAATATATATTTAATTCATATATTGATTTATCAACATTGATAGTAAAAATTAATAATATAAGAGGGGATCAGGAGATTAAATATTATTTTAATAAAAAAAAATACAAATCATTTTTTGTTTATTATTTAAATCAATATATTCCATATACTACTAAAAAAAAAAATAGAGATAATAATATAAATATTCTATATAAAAAATATTTATATTATAGAATTATTAATTCTCATTTAATAAATTATATAAATAAAAATATTATTGATATATTTAATTTTAAATATTGGTTCTTTGCAGAATTATTTATATACATAAAAGTATATAAAGAAAAACCTTGGCTTATTCCCATTAAATCACTTCTTTTTAATATTTCTAAAAGAAGTGATAGCACAAATAAAAAAATAATTATTTATAAAGATTTCATAAAAATAGAAAGTAAAAATAGTATGGAAAAAGCACAATATAAAAACAATAGGGAAGCAGAATTATATCATTTTCTTAAAAACTCTTTACTTTTTCAATTGAGATGGTCGGATGCTTTAAATAAAAGAATAATTAAAAATATAAAAGTATATTGTCTCTTACTTAGACTTATGAATCCAAAAGAGATTTATATTTCTTCAATACAAAGAAGTGAACTAAAAGTAGATGACATGTTAATTCAAAAAGACTTAGTTATTGCAGACTTTATAAATAATGGTATATTTATTTTTGAACCAATTATTATGTCTCTACGAAAGGGTGGAGAACATATTATATATCAAGCTTTGGATATCTCATTGAATAAGAAGAGGTATATAATAAATAAGAAATACAAAAATAAAAGTAATATATTATTTCCAGAGAATATATTAAGTCTTGAACGTCGTAGAGAATTTAGATTTAGAATTTGTTTAAATTACTTAAATATTTCAAATAAGAATAAAAAGATTTATAATGATAAAAAAATACTACTCAATTCATCAAAATATTTACAAGCTAATAAATCTTTTACCAATTTTAGTATCTATTTTATTCATTTAAAGATTTTTCTTTGGCCCAATTGTAGAATCGAAGATATATCTTGTATTAATCGTTATTGGTTTAATATTAATAACAGTAGTCGTTTCAGTATCTTAAAATTATATATGTATTCAAAACAAATAAATTATCTTATATAAAATATCTTATATAAAAATTATAAATTATATAAAAATTATAAATAAAAATAAAAAATAATAAATAAAAAATAATAAAGAATAAAATGGGTTATAAAATAAATATTTTTAAAACTAAAAAAAGAACAAAAGAAAGTATAAATATCTTTATTAAAATTATAGTATCTAACTTGTAAATAGTGCATAATTGTATGGATAAGCTCACATTAATCTTTTATATTTTTGATAAAAATATAAAATTATGTATTGTGAGGAGCCGTATGAGATTAAAATCTCATGTACGGTTCTTTAAATTGACCTATTTTATATGTCAAAATTTACACTCTTACCCCTAAGAAGCCAAACTCTGCATTGCGTAAAATAGCCAGAGTACGATTAACTTCTGGATTTTCTATAACTGCTTATATACCTGGTATTGGCCATAATTTAAAAGAACATTCTATAGTATTAATTAGAGGAGGGAGGGTAAAAGATTTGCCTGGCGTGAGATATCACATTATTCGAGGAATTCTAGATGCTGTCGGAGTAAAAGATCGTAAAAAAGGTCGTTCTAGTGCGTTTTTTAGTTTTATCCAATATTTGTATCTTTTAAGAATATCGTGTGATAATTGCTATAAAACGCGTAAATTTTATGGCTAACCTAATAATATAAATTTTGTTTTAAGGAGACTATAGCAGGCTATAATAAAAACAAAACTTATATTATTTATTAATTTATTATTAAAATTTATTAAAATTATTATAAGTTTATAAGTTTAAAGTTAAGTATCAAAAATAATAAAATAAATAAAATATAAAAGCTTATATATTTTTTAGAATAAGTCTAAGCATAATAGCAATATTTTTACATTTTTACATATTATTATATATTATTATAATTATTATATATTATTATTATATATTATAAATATATTATTATTATATATTATAAATATATTATAAACTTTATAAATATATTATAAACTTAATTATAAACTTAATAACTATATAATATATGGATATGTAAAATAATAGATTTCCAATCTTAAAAGGAAACGGATATTCAATTAATATAAATAAAATCAAATAAATGAATATATATAATATATATATAAATATAGAATTAAAAAGCTTCGATAAAATTATGTGAAAAGCCGTATTCAATAAAGGTTGTATGTATGGTTTGGCGGAATATTTTTTTTATTATATTTTTAAAATAATCCTACAATATGGGGTTAAAAGGTTAAAATAAGTAATCCTTTAACTTTTATAAAAATAAGGAAATATGCATGCCACGACGAAATGTTTAATAATGTTTAATAAAAAAAGAATAATAAAATATGATCCAATTTATCACAATAAATTGATTAACATGTTAGTTACTCGTATTATGAAAAATGGAAATAAATATTTAGCTTATAAAATTATCTATCTATCTTTGAAACATATTAAAAATAAGATAAAAGGGGATCCCATAGTTTTTTTACGTAAAGCAATAAGAATGCTAAATCCAGGTATAATAATAAAAAAAAGAAATGAAGGTTACCTAGTTATTACTGAATTAGGATTCGAACAAGGAGTATGTATTGCTATTAAATGGTTATTAAGATCAGCCCGACAACGGTCGGGTACAAATATTATTTTTAAATTGAGTTCTGAATTAATAGATGCCACTAAAGGTAATGGATATGCCATACGCGAAAAAGAAAGAATTACTCGAATAGCAGAGTCAAATCGAACTATTGCATATTTTGTTTAATGTTTAATTTTTATTAAAAATTAAACATAGTTATTACATATATATATACATTATCAGATAAGATTCCATAAAATGCACAATCTATTATTTTTTTATTACAATTGTTATGCTCAGTGTGTGACTCGATAGTATACTATTTAATTAAGTTTATATTTTTTATATCACTAAAAAATATAAACTTAATTACTATTTGAACTTAGTTAACTCATAGTTTATACTATTTCTTAAACTTATAACTTTAATACTGTAAAGTAAAAAATCCTAATAAAAGTATAATTATATGATTTATTTATTATATTGTATAGTTGTAGCAACTCAATTTAAAAGTTATAAATAAAATCCTTATGTCACATTTTATAATCTAAGGTGGATATAAGGATTTATTTAACAAAGTAAAGATGATAGAAAGAATTAATAATTAAAAAATAAATATATAAATTAAAAAATAAATATATAAAATATATATTTATTAGGATTTATATCTATGATATACATGAATAAATACTAAAATGTATGACTTAAAAAAAATATAGATATATATCTATATTTTTTTATCTTAATTTAAGTACAATGTTATAAAACTATCAACATAAAAATATAAGATTATTGCATAGAGCTTATAATTTTATAATTAATAATAATTGAGTAGAATTATAAATTATACGGATATAATATATAATAATAAATAATAAATAAAATGAATATAAATTTAAGATATATACTTCTTATATAGAGCTCCATTGAATAGCTTAAGTCTAAACAAAGTACTTAAAAAATAAGTTTATAGGGACGATATAACCTTTTTATTCTATAAGTATTTCATATCTTAACTATATAATTATATAATTATATAGTTAAGATAATACTGACTCATTGGGTAGGATGGCGAAATTAAATATTTAAGGATATAACAATATTCGCCCTCGAAATAAATAAATATTTCTTTTTTTATTCTTAATTAAAGTTAAATATATCATAACAAATTCAATTTAACTTTATTCGTGAGGAGCCGTATGAATATAAATTTTCATGTCCGGTTCTGTAGTAGCGATGGAAATACAATAATATAAATGGATAACCATCAACTATAACCCCAAAAGAACAAGATTTCGTAAACAACATAGAGGTATAATGAAAGGTATATCTTGTCAAGGTAATCGCATTTGTTTTGGAAAATATGCTATAAAAGCACTTGAACCTTCGTGGATCACAGCTAGGCAAATAGAAGCAGGACGAAGATCCATATCACAATATATGTGTCGTGGTGGAAAATTATGGGTACGTATATTTCCAGATAAACCCGTTACTATAAGACCTAAAGAAACACGTATGGGTACAAGCAAAGGATCCCCTGAATATTGGGTTTATGTTCTTAAACCAGGTCGAATACTTTATGAAATTAGTGGAGTCTCAGAAACTGTAGCTAAGACTGCTATGAAAATAGCTACATATAAGATTCCTATAAGAACCAAATTTGTTATTTTTAGTTCATTATAATTACCTATATGTAAATAAAAACATTAATAATTTTTTATTTACAGACAATAAGTATTTAATTTTTAAATATTAAATTATTAAATATAAATATAATATGATTCAACCTAAAACCATTTTGAAAGTAGCTGATAATAGTGGAGCTCAAGAAGTTATGTGTATTCGTATTTTAGGAGCTAAATATACTTTTATTGGTAATGTTATTATTGCTATAATAAAAAAAACAAAGCCTCATATGCCTTTAGAAAGATCCGAAGTAATTAGAGCTGTTATTGTGTGTGCATGCAAAGAATTTAAGCGCAATAATGGTATTATAATACGATATGATGGGAATGCAGTAGTTTTAATTGATAAAGATGGCAATCCAAAAGGTACTAGAATATTTGGTGTAATTCCTCAAGAATTGAGAAATTTTAATTTTACTAAAATAATTTCATTAGCACCCAACGTTTTATAAATTCTAATATTTAGAATTTTTTTTTAATATATAGGATTTATAATGATGGGTAAAAAAATTATTTTTAAAATACTAACTTCTATAAGGAATGTTGATGAGAACAAGACAAGAATAGTTAAAATAGCATCTACTAATATCACAAATAACATTATAAGAATACTTTTACAAGAAGGATTTATTAAAGATGTTAGAACGAGTCATGTTAGTAATAAAATAAAATTATTAGTTTTAACATTACGATATAAGATGAATAATAATAAAAAGACGATAAATTTTAAAAACAAGAGTTTTACAGGTTTACAAAAATATTCCAATTATAAAAAAATTCCTAGGGTTTTAGGAGGAATAGGAATATTAATACTTTCAACCTCTCTAGGTTTAATGACAGATAAAGAAGCTAAACAAAAAAGAATTGGAGGAGAAGTTTTGTTTTATATTTGGTAATTATTTTAGAATATTAAATATAAATAATAAAATAAGATAAAAGGGAGTATCATAAATAAAGAGATAATGAAGATAAAGTCTTCTATTCGTAAAGTGTGTAACAAATGTAGATTGGTTCGAAGGCGGGGTCACTTTTTTATTATTTGTTACAATTCTAGACATAAACATAGACAGAAATAGTTTAATATAATTAATATTAATATCTTATATCACTATAATTATAACTATAATCTTATATGAAAAAAAAATATAAAATAAAAAAAAAAAAGATTAGTTTATATAATAATACACATAGAATATCAAAATTAATAATTCATATTCAATCAAGTTTAAATAATACTATTGTAACTGTATCAGATATTATGGGTCGAGTTATTTCTTGGACTTCTGCAGGTACTTCTGGATTTATAGGTACAAGAAAAAGAACACCCTATGTTGCTCAAGTTACAGCATGTAACGCTATGCATAAAATATTAAATTTAGGTATTATTATTAAACAAGCTGAGGTTATGATTAAAGGACCGGGCATAGGGAGAGATGCGGCATTAAGAGCTATTTGTAGGAATGTAATTTTATTAAGATTTATCCGAGATGTAACATCTATTCCACATAATGGATGTCGACCTCCTAAGAAAAAACATGTATAATGTATAACTCAATTTCATATTTTCATATATTATAAATAATATTTTTTTTTTTTAATAATGTTTCCTTTTTTAAAGTAAAGTAAAGAATGCTCAGCTTTTTTATCATAATGCCCATTGGTGTTCCAAGAGTACCTTTTCGTATTCCCGGAGAGGAAGATGCAGCTTGGGTTGACATATAGTGCGACTTGTAAGCCTTATTGTGGTCATATGGTATTTATATAACCGTTAGCTCCCTGATTAAGCATTATATTTTTCACCAAATAAATAATCAGATTAAAAAAAATCAAAAAAATCTGATTAATAAAAATAAATAAAAATAAAGTATTTGAAGCGTGAAATAATAAATAAATAAATTAATTATAATTAAAATATAAAAATTTATGGTTTATTTAAATTTTAAAAATATTTAGGCTCCGTTTAAAAAAAATGATTACTACCTTATATTTTAATTTTATAAATTTTATATATTATTTATTATATTTATATATTTATTATATTTATAATATTTATATATTATTTACTCTATATGCGTAAATAAAAGTCGGATATCCGTACCGGATAAAGGCTGATCTGGAGTAGAATAAAAACCTAAGATAAAAAACCTATTAAGGAACAATATAATACATCATTAATTTACTCGTCGATGAAACAATGTATCAATTATATCAATTTATCAATTATATTTTAATTTATTAAAAATTATTTACACATTGATTATTTTTTATGTATTATTTTATGAAATAAATAAAACCATATGTATTAAAAAGTGCACGTATGGTTTATCGAGGATAAAAATAATTTCTTAATCAACCGACTTTATCGAGAGAGATTGCTTTTTTTAGGACAAGAGATTGAGAGTGATATATCAAATCAAATTGTTGGTCTTATGGTCTATCTAAGCATAGAAGATGAAATAGAAGATATTTATCTATTTGTAAACTCTCCGGGAGGTTGGGTGATACCTGGAATATCTATTTATGATACTATGCAATTCATCTCACCAAAAATTAATACTATATGTATTGGATTAGCCGCATCCATGGCATCTTTAATATTAATTGGAGGAGAAATAACCAAACGTTTAGCATTCCCTCACGCTTGGCGCCAATGAGTCTTTTTATTTTTTAAAAATAATATGCCTTCGCTTTTTAAATTTAATAAATATAAATTAATATAAATTAAAGATAAAAAATGTAATAAAATAATATAGTAAAAATAGCATGGCACTTAAAATTTGATAATATTTATTATGTAATAAATATTATTACATATAAACATATTATTTTATATCAAAATATAGTATATAGTAATATGAAAATATTTTTATTATATATTCTTATAGCTTTATAGCTATAAGAATATATAAAGCGTCACAGATATACTTACCCATTATACCTTTAATATTCTTAATATTAAATTTTAAAAAAGAAACTTTGGGATTGCTAATTTAATAAAATAAAAGAGAGAGTAAAAGAATCATCATAGTATAATAGTATAGGTTCGAAAACAAAATAAAATAAAGGATGATATGTATTTTTATCGGTATTAAAAAATATATTTAATATTCATTTATATATTTATATAGCCGTATGCAATTTGAAATTATTATGCCTGTACGGTATATTTTTAATTTAACCCTGATATTTTAATATTTAAAAAATCAGGGTTATGATTCATCAACCTGTTAGTTCTTTTTACGAAGCGCAAGCAGGGGATTTTATTCTGGAAGCCGAAGAGCTATTAAAGCTTCGTGAAACTATAACACGAATCTATGTACAAAGAACAGGCAAGCCACTATGGGTTATTTCTGAAGATATGGAAAGGGATGTTTTTATGTCTTCAACAGAAGCTAGAGACTATGGTATCATTGATCTTGTAGCAGATAAGTAGAAACTGATATAATTAAACTTTAGGTTAAGATTAATATAAACCAAATCACTCTAAATAATTATATAATTATGCCTACTATTAAACAACTTATACTAAATTCAAGAAAGTCTAAAATAAATGTCACAAAATCTCCCGCTCTTCTAGGATGTCCTCAGCGTAGAGGAACATGTATTAGGGTGTATGTGCGACTCGTTAAGTTCACATAATTAATTAAATTAAAATTACTAATAAGGATAATAATATTATAGTTGTTATAGAACTTATGGTTAGCGTGTTGAAAACAAATTAAATTAATATTAAATAAAATTAAATAAATAAATCCTATTTAACTTTAATCAGAATAATAAAATATTATTTATTCTTGTTAATAAGCGTATAATATAATATAAAAACGGAATTAAAGGGTTAGCTACTTAGCCAACTCTAAATATTGAATGTCGTCACTTTATGAATATGAAATATATAATTCTTATTTATTTTAATTTATGATCCTATATATTAAATAGTATAAGCTATACAAACTAAAACTTTTTATAAAAATAAAAATAAAGGATAAGATCCGGCGTATAGGGGGACCCCACTGTTTTAAAATATTTTACATATAAACGAGTAAATCCCGTTATTCTTTTAAATTGTAAAGAGGTGCGGATAGGAAGATTATATTTGCGAAAGCCATTGTAATAATTAAATTATATATTGGTAAATATGCTTTATCATTAATTAAGTTAATAAAAATAAAGAATAAAAAAAAGGGCTTACTAAAAAATAAGATATAGATTTAATAATAAATAAAAGAATAAATTAAATGACCAAATTTAAAATAGGTTATGGTTATATAAATCAGAATTGTAGAAAAGAGTTTCGTTTATTTGCATCAACTTTTTTAGGTTTTACCTCAACGAAACAGTCGACTCAAAAAAAAAAAAAAGCTTTGATTTATGCTCATTATGATAAGAGTATAAAAATAAGAGATTTTCGTTGTTTATGGATAACTCGTATAAATTCATTAACTATAAAAAATATTAGTTATAACTTATTTATGCATAATATGTACAAAAAAAGATTACTTTTAAATCGTAAAATATGTGCACAACTAATTCTATCGAATAAATCAAATAAAGATTATTTTTATATTCTTTTAAATGATATTAAAAATAAACATTAATATTTATTTTTAAACATTAATAAAGATAAAATGCGAGCTTTTTTTATAGCTATAGTAATATATCTTTGTTGTTTAATAGTTAAGTTATTAGTTTCTCTAGATAAAATCTTGCCTTGTTCACTAATAAATCTACTTATGAAACTTATGTTTTTATAATCAATTATATCTCCCGATCTAATAATGAGTAAACTTATATAATTTTTTTTTTTTGATTTAATTTTATCCATATATCTTACTATACTTTATTCTTATTATTTTATTTTTATTATAAATTATAAATAAAATTACTAAATTTACTAAATATTTATTATTATTATTTATTTTTACCTATCATACCTTTCCTAAAATTATATATGATTATATATGATTAACAAGTGCTCTTATTGGTAGAATGCATTTATATCGTAGGTTCAAATCCTACAGAGTACAAAAAGTGTTCCTTAATATATATCCAAATACAGGATAAAATAAAAGTAAATGCTAATGCTTAAATTGATATACTACAAGGATTATTACCTTGAATATTGATTCAAGGTAATAATCCTTGTAGTTCAAATAATTCATAAATCACTTCTTTTAAAATATTACGTGGTACAATTAGATCAAATAAACCTTTATGGAATAAATTTTCAGCCGTTTGTAAACCTTCAGGTACTATTTTTTTCAATGTTTGTTCAATTACCCTTTTGCCTGCAAAAGCAATGTAAGCATTAGGTTCAACAATAATAACATCTCCCAACATACCAAAACTAGCTGTAACTCCGCCTGTTGTAGGAGATGTAAGAATTGATATATAAAATAAATTATTCTTTAATTGATAACCATATAAAACAGAAGATATTTTAGCCATTTGCATCAAACTCAAACTACCTTCTTGCATTCGTGCTCCTCCGGAAGCACATATAATAATGAGAGGTAATGATTTATTCTTAGCATATTCGATCAAACGAGTAATCTTCTCCCCTACTACAGAACCCATACTACCTCCCATAAATTGAAAATCCATCACTCCCATTGCTACAGGAATACTATTTAGTTTACCTATGCCTGTTTGAACAGCTTCTATTAAACCAGTTCTTATTTGATAAAAAGAAAGACGATCTGTATATGATTCCTCTTCTGAATAGAATTCAATAGGGTTCACAGAGAACATATACTCATCCATAGACTCCCAAGTTCCAGGATCTATAAGAAGATCAATTCTATCTGAACTATTCATTTTTAAATGAAAATCACAATGTTCACAAATATTCATTCTTGATTTAAATAATTTTTTATAATTTAATCCATAACAATTCTCACATTGAACCCATAACTTCTTATATTTATTATTTATATCCTCTTCTATATCTAAATAATCAACATCATTTATATCATCCATTTTTATATCATCATTACTTTTGCTTTCCTCAAAAAATAAATCATAAATATATAGATATACGCCATATTTATAAATGTCAGTAATCTCATAAATAAGGTAGCAATCAAGGTAGCAATCAAGGTAGCAATCAACAAAATTATTAATATGATTATTCCAAATACTCTCATCATATACAGAAAAATATGATGAATAATTTTTATTCTTTTTAAATCTTATTACTCCAAATTTATACTTATATTCTACTCTTTTATATAACAGTAAATTGAACCAAATATCTTTCATAAAATAAATTATCCTATCTTTTATTTTTTATTATTTATAATGAATAGTCATTGAATTTTAATATTTAGTTAAAATATTAAATATAATTTAAATATAATAAAATAATGTTTAATACCTTAATTCAGCCTTAATTTATATTGAAGTAAAAATAAAAATAGAGAATTACTTATTATATGTCGCGTTATAGAGGACCTCGTTTAAAAATAATATATAGGTTAGGAGCTTTATCAGGATTAAGTAGAAAAAAACATATATCTACAAGTGATAAAAAAAGAATAAGAATATGTTCTGTAAAAAAATCACAATATTTTATTCGTTTAATAGAGAAACAGAAATTACGTTTTTATTATGGTTTAACTGAACAAAAATTACATAAATATGTGAAGATTGCTGGAAAAGTAAAAAGTTCAAGGGGTATTATATTATTAAAAATACTCGAGATGCGTTTAGATAACATTATCTTTAGATTAGGATTGTCTTCCACCATACCTGAAGCTAGACAATTAGTTAATCATAGACATATATTAGTTAATGGCTGTATAATTGATATACCAAGTTATATTTGTAAACCTAGAGATATTATTATAAAGACAAATAAATTAATAAATAATTATAATATTATATCATCGACTTTAATTAGTTTACCAAATCATTTATCTATCGACTCTTTACAACTTAAGGGTTTTATAAATAAAATAATAGATAGTAAAGAGATCGGTATTAAAATAAATGAGTTGTTAGTTGTAGAATATTATTCTAATAATAAATAATTAAAAAAAAAGTACAAAAAAAGTACAAATAAATAAAATGCGGAGACAGGATTTGAACCTGTGATCTCAAGGTTATGAGCCTTGTGAGCTTACCAAACTGCTCTACTCTGCGTTGAACCAAAAAACTTTTTTATACTTAATACTTTAATTTTTTATTTACCAACTTGATATTATTGTACCTGGTAATAAACATGCATGAACCATTTCTCGCAATATATATCCAGATAATCTGAAGTATTTATAATTTGATCTAGGTCTTCCTGTTAAAAAACAACGTTTACGAAGTCTTATGGCATAACTGTTTCTTGGCAAGGATTGTAATTTTTCATTAATCTTCCATCTTTCTCTCAAAGATAAAATTCTGCTTATTTCTTTTTTTAAAGATCGATGAATCAAATAATATTTTTTTTCTAACTCCTGACGCTTTTTCTCTCGTTGTATTAAGCTTATTTTTGCCATAATGTTAAATTTTAAACTCCTTATCTTATAAGATTAAAAATATATAAATTTGGTATTAGGCTATTAGGCCCTCATCGTCTATAGAGGTTCAGGACATCTTTATTTAAAGAAGATAACGGGGATTCGACTTCCCCTGAGGGTATTTTATTTATTTTTCATTATATACAAAAAATAGAAAAGATTTACATGATATTTTTTATAGTTGGCGATATGGTCAAGTGGTAAAGACAGTGGACTGCAAATCCGTTATCCCCAGTTCGACTCTGGGTGTCGTCTGATTAAAAAAAAAATTAAAAATTATTATTTAGGTCGTGAAAATAGGTTGTGAAAAGTAAATTATTAGATAAGTTTTTGTCAAGAGACTATTATTAAATTTCTATATTTATCATTTTATATTTGAAATTTAAAAAAGGTCTTAATAGTTTAAAAACTTGTGAGAAATTTTATAAAATGATAAAACGATATTGGAATATAAGTTTAAACGAAATGATTGATGTGGGAATTATTTTTGGTCATGGTAATAATAAATGGAATCCTAATATGTCTCCTTATATTATCGCAAAGTGTAAGAATATTTATATTTTAAATATTACCATTACTGCTCGTTCTTTATCAGAATCCTGTTCTTTAGTTATTGATGCGGCAAGCAGGGGAAAGGAGTTCTTAATAGTAGGTATAGGTACAAAAAATAAAGCTTCTCTTTTAATAGCATCCGAAGCACAAAAGATTAGATGTCATTATGTTAATAAAAAATGGTTTTGTGGTATGTTAACAAATTGGTCTACTACAGAGAATTTACTTCAAAAATTGAGGGATTTAACAAACAAAAAAAATAGTGGTAAAATAAATATTTTACCTAAAAGAGATGCATCTATAGTAAATATAAAATTAAATGCTTTAAAAAAATATCTGGGAGGAATAAAATATATGACAAGATTACCCGATATTGTAATTATAGTTGATCAGAATCATGAATCTCATGTTATTCGAGAATGTATAATATTGGGTATTCCAACGATTTATTTAATTGATACAAATAGTGATCCAGAGCATAAAGATATTTCTATCCCGTATAACAATGAATCTATAGCATCTATTAATTTTATTATTACTAAATTAGTATCTTCAATCTTAATAGGATTAACTGTTCGAGAGAAAAAAGAGTCCTCTTAGTTTATTGTCGTGTTGTAAAAATAGGAAAAAGAAAGAACAACAAACTAATAAAATGGGGCGTGGCCAAGTGGTATGGCAACGGTTTTTGATCCCGTTAATCGGAGGTTCGAATCCTTTTGCCCCAA